AGTTAAAAATATTTGAAAATAAAAACCTCCTCTGGTTTGAAAAACCCTTTTTAACTCTTCTTTTCAATTATAATCGATGGAATCGACCAATACGATATATAAAAAATAATAGATTTGAAAATGCTATAAGAAATGAAATGTCACAATATTTTTTTTCTACATGTCAAAGTTATGAAAAAAAAAAAATATCTTTTTCATTTCCACCGAGTTTATCCACTTTTGGGGAAATGATACAAAGAAAGGGACCCTTATTAATAATAAAAAAAGATGAATTATACAATCATTGGGTTTATACTAATCAAGAAAAAAAGAATAATCTAACCAATGAATTGGTAAATAGAATTGAAACTATAGACAAAGAATCTTTTTTTGCCGATATACTAGAAAAAAAAATTAGATTGTGTAATGAGGGAAATAAAAAAGAATATTTGCGCCAAATATATGATCCTTTCTTGAACGGGCCGCATCGTGGAAGAATCCAAAAATTGATTTCACCTTTAATTATAAATGAAATTGTAACAGAAAGTTTTCTAGAAACAAATAAAATTCATACTATCTTTCTTACTGATACTCATCTCCAAAAATTGGAACAGAAAATGGATAGATTTGAAAAAAAAATGAGTAATTTCTTGACTTTAATCAATCAACTTGTTAGAGAAAGGGAATCCAATTTAAATTTAAAAAGATATTTTTCATTTTCAGAACAAGAAAGAGTTGAGTTTGAAAAGGAAACAAACCTTTTTAAATTTTTATTCAATACAATTATAACCGATACTAATAATATTATTAGAATAAAAGAAATTAGTAAAAAGGTACCTCGATGGTCGTATAAATTAATCAATGAATTAGAACAACAGGAAGGAGAAGGTGAAGAAGAAGTACCCATTGATCATGAGATTCGTTCAAGAAAATTCAAACGTGTAGTAATTTTTAGTGATAACGAACAAAATAGTGATACTACTAATAAAGATACTAACAACCCCGATCAAACAGACGAAGTGGCTTTAATACGCTATTCACAACAATCGGATTTTCGGAGAGACATAATCAAAGGCTCTATCCGAGCACAAAGACGTAAAACCGTTATTTGGGAACTCTTTCAAGCAAATATGCATTCTATCCTCTTTTTGAACAGAATAGACAAATTTAGTTTTTTTTCTTTTGATACCTCAGGACTAATGAAACTCATTTTTCGAAACTGGATGAGAGAGGGAGCAGAAATAAAAATTTCAGATTATACAGAAGAAGAGAGAAAAGAAGAAAAAAAAAAAGAGAAGGACAAAAAAGAAGAAAACAAAAGAAAGGAGAAAGCACGAATAGAAATAGCAGAAGCTTGGGATACGATTCCATTTGCGCAAGTAATAAGGGGTTTAATGTTAATAACTCAATCAACTGTTAGAAAATTTATTCTATTACCTTCATTAATAATAGCTAAAAATATTGTCCGTATGCTACTATTGCAATTTCCTGAATGGTCTGAAGATTTAAAGGAATGGAAGAGAGAAATACATATTAAATGTACTTATAATGGTGTTCAATTATCAGAACGAGAATTTCCAAAAAATTGGTTACTAGACGGCATTCAAATAAAAATCCTATTTCCTTTCTGTCTAAAACCTTGGCACGGATCTAAACTAAGGTATTCTTATCTAGATCAAATGAAAAAAAAGGGTAAAAAAGATGCTTTTTGTTTTTTAACAGTTTGGGGAATGGAAACTGAAATCCCTTTTGGTTCTCCCCGAAAAAGGCCTTCCTTTTTTGAACCTGTTTTAAAGAAACTCGAAAAAACACTTGTAAATTTCAAAAAAAAATCCTTTTTAATTTTACAAGTTTTAAAAGCAAGAACAAAATTCTTTCTAACTATATCAAAAAAAACAAAGGAAAGGTTTAGCAAAAATATTCTATTTTTAAAACTAATAATAAAAGAAATCTCAAAAATAAATATATTTACATTTAGTAGATTGAAAGAAGTAGATAAATCAAGCGAAACTAAAAAAGCAAACGATTCTATAACGGGTAATCAAATAATTAATGAATCTATTAATCAAATTAGATCTAGAAATTGGACAAATTTTTTACTAACAGAAAAAAAAATGAATGGTTTAACTGATAGAACAAATACAATTAGAAAAAAAATAGAAAGAATTACAAAAGAAAAAAAAAAAGTGACTCCAGGAATAAATGTTAGTTCTAATACTAATAGTTGTAATGCTAAAAGATTTCAATTAACAAAAAAGCTTTGGCAAATATTAAAAAGACGTAGTGCTCGATTAATCCGTAAATTTTCTTTTTTTATAAAATTTTTCATTGAAAAGATATACATAGATATCCTTCTATCTATCATTAATATTCCCAAAATAAATACAAAACTTTTTCTTGAATCAACAAAAAATTTTATTGAGAAATCTATTTCCAATACTAAAAAAAATAACGAAAAAAGTAATAAAACCAATCAAAATACGATTGACTTTATTTCAACTATACAAAAGCCCTTTTATAATATTAGTAATAATAATTCACAGAATTTTGATGAATTATCTTCTTTCTCACAAGCATATGTATTTTACAAATTATCACAAGTTCAAGTTCTTAACTTGTTTAAGTTAAGATCTATTCTTGAATATCACGGAACATCTTTTTTTCTTAAAACTTCAATCAAAAATTATTTTGGCAGACAAGGAATAATTGATTCTAAATTCAAAGATAAGAAACTTCCGAACTTGAAAAAAAATCAATGGAAAACCTGGTTAAGAGGTTATTATCAATATAATTTATCCCAGATTAGATGGTCTAAATTAATAGCACAAAAATGGCGAAATAGCACCAAAAAATATCGTACAATTCAAGATCCAAATTTAAACAAAGAAGTTTCATATGAAAAAGAACAATTAAGTTATTATAAAAAACAAAGTGATTACGAAATATATTTATTACCAAATCAGAAAGATAATTTTCAAAAATACTATAGATATAATCTTTTATCTTATAGATCTATTAATTATGAGGACCTATCTATTTATAGATCACCATTGCAAGTAAATCAAACTCCAAAGAATTCTTATAATTACAATACACAAAAAAGAAAAAATTTTGCTAGATTAGCCTATATACCTATCAATAATTTTCTAGGAAAAAGTGCTGGTATATATATGGAAAAAAATACGGATCGAAAATATTTTGATTGTAAAATTCTCCATTTTTGTTTTAGAAAAAAAGTAGATATTGAAGCTTGGGTCAAGGTCAATACCAACAGGAATCAAAATACTAAGACCGAGGCTCCTAAGTATCAAATAATTGATAAAGTTGATAAAAAAGATCTTTTTTATTTTATGGTTCATCAAAATGAAGAAAGTAATTTATCCAAGCAAAAAAAAAAATGGGATTGGATGGGAATGAATGCGGAAATATTAAGTCATACTATATCGAATCTAGAACTTTGGTTCTTCCCAGAATTTTTCCTATTTTATAATGCATATAAAATAAAACCCTGGCTTATACCAAGCAAATTCCTTTTTTTAAATTTTAATATAAATGAAAGTCTTAGTAAAACTCAAAACATGAATAGAAAACAAAAAGAACTTATACCGTCGAACGAAAAAAAATATTTTGAATTTGAATTCAAGAATAAAAAAGAAAAAGAATTTGAAAATCAAAGAGATCTTAGCTCAAATATACAAAACCAAGAAAACGAGATTGCAGAAACTTATTCGGAATCAGGCATGAAAAAACTACAAAAGAAAAAACAATACAAGAGCAATACGGAAGCAGAACTAGATTTCTTCCTGAAAAGATATTTACTTTTTCAATTGAGATGGGATGGTGCTTTGAATCAAAGAATGATCAATAATATCAAAGTATATTGTCTCTTGCTTAGACTGAGAAATCAAAAAAAAATAACCCTATCCTCTATTCAAAGGAGAGAGCTGAATCTTGATATAATGCTGATTAAAAAGAATTTAACTCTTACAGAATTGATGAAAAGGGGGAGATTGATTATCGAACCTTTTCGTCTGTCTGTAAAAAAAGCGGGCCAGCTTATTATGCATCAAACTATAAATATTTCATTAGTTCATAAGAGTAAGCATCGTACTAATCAAAGATACAGAGAGCAAAGATATGCCGATAAGGAGGATTTTGATAAATCCACTCGAAGCCATCTAACTGGAAATAAGCATTTTTATTTGCTTTTCCCTGAAAATATTTTAGCGTCTCGACGTCGTAGAGAATTTAGAATTCTAATTTATTTCCATTCAAAGAATAGTCAAGGTCAAGGTATGGATAAAAATAGAATATTTTTTAATGGGAATAAATTAAAAAGTTCTAGTCAATTTTTGAATGAAAATAAAGATCTTGATAGAAAAAAATTAATGAAATTAAAATTCTTTCTTTGGCCCAATTATCGATTAGAAGATTTATCTTGTATGAATCGCTATTGGTTTGATACAAATAATGGAAGTCGTTTCAGTCTGTTAAGGGTACGTATGTACCCCACAATTGAAAGGTAATTAATTAAACTTTATGTCTGTACCATATCTGTACCATATCTGATATATGAAAGCAAACAAATGCACATATAACTTGTCTTACATTTTAGTCTAATATATGATACTAATTTAATGTAATTGTAATAGGGTATCCATTATTTCTAAAAACGAATCAACAAAATCTTCTAAATTTGAAGATTTAAACAATTTTCTTTTGAAAATGCAAAATAGATTATTGTTTTGTATGCCTATCCGAATGCAAGTTTCATTGGATTGATTCTTTTTATTTAAAAAAGTTAGTTGATTATGTATACCAAATTAAACTAACTCACATTATTATTACTGATCGGTAAAATTCATATTTGTAAAAAGGGGGAATTATTTTATGGTAAAAAATTCATTCATTTCAGTTATTTCACAAAAAGAAAAAGAAGAAAACCCGGGGTCTGTTGAATTCCAAGTATTCTGTTTTACTAATAAGATACGAAAACTTACTTCCCATTTGGAATTGCACAAAAAAGACTATTTATCTCAAAGAGGTCTGCGGAAAATTTTGGGAAAGCGCCAACGCCTGCTAGCTTATTTATCAAAAAAAAATAGAGTACGTTATAAAGAATTAATAGGTCAGTTGAATATTCGAGAGATAAAAACCCGTTAATTTGAAAAATTATTTTAATTTTGATGACTCTCTTTTGATTTTCAGCAATTCATGGAAGAATGAATCGGGAAAAAACCTATGACTGCACCAGCTACAAGAAAGGACCTCATGATAGTCAATATGGGTCCTCACCACCCATCAATGCACGGTGTTCTTCGACTCATCCTTACTCTAGATGGTGAAGATGTTATCGACTGTGAACCAATATTAGGTTATTTACACAGGGGGATGGAAAAAATTGCAGAAAACCGAACAATTATACAATATTTGCCTTATGTAACACGTTGGGATTATTTAGCTACTATGTTTACAGAAGCAATAACTGTAAATGCACCAGAGCAGTTGGGAAATATTCAAGTACCTAAAAGAGCTAGTTATATCAGAGTCATTATGTTGGAGTTGAGTCGTATAGCTTCTCATTTGTTATGGCTTGGACCCTTTATGGCAGATATTGGTGCACAGACCCCCTTCTTTTATATTTTTCGAGAAAGAGAATTAATATATGATCTATTCGAAGCTGCCACCGGTATGCGAATGATGCATAATTATTTTCGTATTGGAGGAATAGCTGCCGATCTACCTCATGGCTGGATAGATAAGTGTTTGGATTTTTGCGATTATTTTTTAAGGGAGGTTGCTGAATATAAAAAGCTTATTACGCGGAACCCTCTTTTTTTAGAACGAGTTGAAGGGGTAGGCATTGTTAGTGAAGAGGAAGCAATAAATTGGGGTTTATCAGGACCAATGTTACGAGCTTCCGGAATACAACGGGATCTTCGTAAGATTGATCATTATGAGTGTTATGACGAATTTGACTGGGAAGTCCAATGGCAAAAAGAAGGGGATTCATTAGCTCGTTATTTAGTACGAATCAGTGAAATGACAGAGTCTATAAAAATCATTCAACAGGCTCTGGAAGGAATTCCGGGAGGGCCCTATGAGAATTTAGAAACCCGGCGCTTTGCTGGAGTAAGAAATACCGAATGGAATGATTTTGAATACCGATTCATTAGTAAAAAACCTTCTCCTACTTTTGAATTGTCGAAGCAAGAACTTTATGTAAGAGTCGAAGCTCCAAAAGGAGAATTGGGTATTTTTATGATAGGAGATCAGAATGTTTTTACTTGGAGATGGAAAATTCGACCGCCGGGTTTTGTCAATTTGCAAATTATTCCTCAATTAGTTAAAAGAATGAAATTGGCTGATATTATGACGATACTAGGTAGCATAGATATCATTATGGGAGAGGTTGATCGTTGAAATGATAATTAATACAACAGAAGTAGAAGCTATTAATTCTTTTTCTAGGTTGGAATTCTTAAAAGAAATCTATGGCATCATATGGATGTTTGTCCCTATTTTAACTACTGTATTAGGAATTACAATAGGCGTACTCATAATTGTTTGGTTAGAAAGAGAAATATCCGCCGGGATACAACAACGTATTGGCCCTGAATATGCCGGCCCATTTGGGGTTCTTCAAGCTCTAGCAGATGGGACAAAATTGCTTTTCAAAGAGAATCTTCTTCCATCTCGAGGAAATATTAGTTTATTTAGTATTGGCCCATCCCTAGCTGTCATATCTATTTTGTTAAGTTATTCAGTAATTCCTTTTGGCTATCATCTTGTTCTAGCCGATCTCAATATAGGCGTTTTTTTATGGATTGCTATTTCAAGTATTGCTCCCATTGGACTTCTTATGTCAGGATATGGATCAAATAATAAATATTCCTTTTTAGGTGGTCTACGAGCTGCTGCTCAATCAATTAGTTATGAAATACCATTAACTCTATGTGTGTTATCAATATCTCTACGTGTGATTCGTTAAAACATAAACTTTCTTTTATTTCTTTTTTCGTTTCTAGTAAAAAAGTTAAATGAATTGAATCCATTTTTATTTTTTTATTCATCAGTTAAATTGATGAACTAAACCAGATAGTTATATGAGTGAGAGAAAACGGCTTAAAAATTCGCAGTAAAAAATGGAGTCTCATTGCCTATGTACAAGAGTTAAATGAAAAGGAAACAACAGTCTATACTGTTTAACCCCAAGCTTTTGATTGATTAGTCATCATGGCTTGAAGCGGGTTTAAAATAAAAGAGCCAACTATAGAAAATTTTTATTATCTATTCCCATATTACTATAAGAATAATAAGGGATTGGGCAAAAAAGAGTGGATGATTAGGAACACCAAGATACAAAAAGGATTAGTAATGTAAATAATGAAAATTATCCAACCGGATATTTCGACATCAAGAAAATCCAATTGGGGCTTTAAGTTAGTAGAAACGACCAAGTAGTACTCCCCATGATTTCGATCCAGAGTATGCTCCTATCCCCGATTAAGTAAATAACTA